TTTGCCATTTGATCCAATAGCGTTCCGTTAGATAGGAAGAGATTTGATAAATACTGATAACTCTCGGATGGAGTATTAGAACGGAAAGATCCATTAGATAATGAACTGTTGGTTCTAAGACATCTCTGGCGATGAATCAACAATTCGAAGTGCTTTTCTTGCGTATTCTTGATGAACCAGCGTTTATATATAGATGTAGGAGGATTTGTTTGGGAAGTAATAAGCCCCTTTGACATCTCTTCATCTGCAAAGAATTCTCGACGTGAAAACACAGAGACAAAAGGCGGATCTTTGAATAGGAAAAAGAATGGATCCGCAGGGTCCCAAATGAATTGGCTTATTCGAAAAAAGCCTTGTTCTTTGGAAGATCTATCTCGTGTCTGGTACTGCATGGTTCCACTCTGCAAGAACTCCGAATCATTCTTTTGAAGCTCATCCTTTTTATGATAAATGATCCGCTTGCCCCGAAATGACCCGGCCCAATAGGGAAATCCCAATTCAGTGGGCCTTTCGATACAATCAAATAGATTGCCACAAGGGCGCCATATTCTAGGAGCCCAAACTATGTGATTGAATAAATCCTCCTCTATCTGTTGCGGGTCGGGGGCTTCAAGCTCCGATTCGTATTTTTCATAGAAAAATCTCTGATCAACGATAGAAAAAGATCCATTTTGCATAATATCTAACGGATTCCTTGGTTCGGACCGAAGAAGTAATGTCACTCGATTATTATCAAACTGACTGCAATCCTTTTCTGTCCGTGAGGATCCCGCCAGAGTGCCTTCTACTTCTAATAGGCCATGAACTAGATCAGAATCATTCTCAACGAATCCATAAGAAGTGATCCTCTTTTTTTCACCGGATCCGGGTGAAGACCAAAGATCTTGAGCGACCGATCCGGCAGAACAACTCAAAAGATAAAGAAGTATCGTTAATTTCTTCATGCTCGTTCCAAGTTCGAAGTACCATTTGTACAAATAGGGATCTCCTTCCTTACATGATTTCTTCTTCATATAGATAGATATAGGATCTATGGGGCAATTACTTAGAAGTACATTTTGTGCAACAGCCCTTCCTATCTGATAGAAAAGGACCCCATGATCCTGAACCGATCTTATCTGGGATCGCAAATCCCAAGTTTGTCTATGAAGAGCTGATCTAATTGTATTAGTTTCTATAATTGATTTCTTCTGTGTAATACTAATTGATAGGGCCTCATTGATAAGTGCTACAAGATCTCGCGCATTGGAACCCATGGTTATGGACCCGAATCCGTTAGTATGGAACATTTTCTTTTCCAAGTGAAATCCCCTAGTATATGAAAGAATGAAAAAGTGCTTTCGTTGTTGTGGAATAAGAAGCCTTCGTATCTTAATGCATGTATTTAATTTATTCGGAGCTATTAGAGCGGGATCCACTTTTTGGGGAATATGCGTCGAAGCAATAACAAGAATATTTCTAGTGGAACATCTTTCACAATCCCCGGAGAGATAGTTCTCTAATAGACCGAGGGATAAGTAATTCGACTCATTCACATACAGATCATGAATGTTTGGAATCCATATTATGCAAGGAGACATTGCTTTTGCTAATTCGAATTGAAGGGTGATATCAAATTGGTCTCTTTTCGGCGTCATATACATAGTTAGCACATTCGTCATAGTTAGCAGCTCCGTATCAAGGTCATCATCAATATCGTCACTATCATCAATATGGATATCGTCACTATCATCAATATGGATATCGTCACTATCATCAATATCGATATCATCAACATCAATAAGATAATCTTTAGACTTGTCATCCAGGAACTTGTTCGGAAATACCGTAATGAAAGGAACATAGGAGTTTGTCGCTAGGTATTTGACCAAACAGGATCGTCCAGTTCCTATAGAACCTATCACTAAAATACCCCTAGAAGGGGATAGGGCTAAGCGGAGCGAAAAGGGTTTTCCATGAGATGGGAAATGAAAACTATTAACCCCACACGAGGTTTGTGAATAAGTGATTGTCTGATAATGAGCAAGGAATATCCGTCTTTCTGCTAAACAGGATCTATTGAACTCATAATTCATTAGATACTTTTTCTGAATGTCAACTAAGTATCGTAAGTAAATGGATCCCGGTTGTTCAATCATTTGATAACCAGAGTCATTCTTTGATAAAGGATCACTATGAGTCAGACTCAATAGAATTTGATCAATCCTTTTTTCTGTCATTAAGGTGGAGAACTGAACCAAGAATTCTCTTTCTTCATCATCAATCGAATGACTGTTCGCGACCCAGGATTCCATTTTATCATCAATCCAATCACCGTTCACGTTTTTTCTTTTTCTTATCAATGAATAGATCTCTTTACTTGTACGACTTAGATGTCTCGTATTTCTCGAAAAAGTGATTCGATTGATGGGATTTGGTATGATACTTATGAGATCGATGAGATTGATATTCAAATAGTTATTCTTAGAACGTATTGATTTGACCCCATAAGCAGGACCAT